CTAACTAGCCCACAAAACTGTCTTAGCAACCTGTCCATTAGAGTGAAAAGAAGCCGGAAAAACATTATCCTGCCACTCAGAAGAAGCCCTCAAAGCTCTTCCCCAAATCACAGAACGCTGCGAAACAAAAGACTCAAATAACATAAACATAAACAAAAGCACAGAAACAAACGAAATTAAAGAACCCCACGAAGACACAATATTCCACTTAGCAAACCTATCTGGATAATCAGAATACCGACGTGGCATCCCAGCTAACCCCAAAAAGTGCTGAGGGAAAAACGTTAAATTAACACCAACAAACATAAGAACAAAATGAACCTTACTCCAAGTAACATGGAAAGTAACACCAGAAATTAACGGATACCAATACCTAAAAGCCCTAAACAAAGCAAAAACAGCCCCCATTCTCAACACATAATGAAAATGAGCCGTTACATAATAAGTGTCATGTAAAACAATATCTAACGAAGAATTAGACAAAACAATCCCAGTCAGACCACCTACAGTGAATAAAAAAATAAACCCCAAAGCCCACATAATGGGCGGTTCACTCTTATTGACAAACCCATGAATTGTCGCCAACCACCTAAACACCTTAATGCCGGTTGGAATAGCAATAATTATCGTGGCAGCAGTAAAATAAGCTCGAGTGTCCACATCCATCCCCACAGTAAACATATGATGAGCCCAAACAATAAAACCAAGAACCCCAATAGACACAATAGCATACACCATTCCCAAGTACCCAAAAACTTGCTTTTTACCTGCATAATGTATAACAATATGAGAAATCATACCAAACCCAGGCAAAATTAAAATATAAACTTCTGGATGCCCAAAAAACCAAAACAGATGCATATATAAAATAGGGTCACCCCCCCCGGTAGGGTCAAAAAAAGACGTATTTAAATTACGATCAGTTAACAACATAGTAATAGCCCCCGCCAAAACAGGCAACGCTGCCACTAATAAAACAGCTGTAACAGTAACAGCCCACACAAACAAAGGAATCCGCTCAGCAACTACACCAGGAGAACGCATATTCCCAACAGTCGAAATGAAATTAATAGCCCCCAAAATAGAAGAAGCACCCGCAAGATGCAAAGAAAAAATAGCCAAATCCACAGAAGCCCCAGAATGAGATACATTCCTTGACAAAGGCGGATAAACGGTCCAACCAGTACCAACACCCCTCTCCACTAAAGAAGAACTTAGCAACAAAAACAAAGCAGGCACAAGCAATCAAAATCTCAAATTATTAAGTCGAGGAAAAGCCATATCAGGAGCCCCAATCATAAGAGGAATAAGCCAATTCCCAAAACCACCAATCATTATTGGTATTACTAGAAAAAAAATCATTATGAAAGCATGCGCCGTTACAATAACATTATACAACTGATCATCCCCCAACAACCTCCCAGGCTGACCTAACTCAGCCCGAATCAATAAACTCAAAGCCAATCCGATAAGACCAGACCACAAGGCTAACAACAAATACAAGGTTCCAATATCCTTATGATTAGTAGAACACAATCACCGCAAACCATCCCTCCACCGACCCTTCAACACCACAATTAAACCCACACATATTAAACTACTTCATTAATCAATGGTAAAAAACCCTAGGAGAAACCCCCTCCAAACCAATAGGCATAAAAGAATGGTTGACACCACAGATTTCTCTACACTGACCGTACAACACACCAGATCTACCTAAATGAATCCCCAACTGATTAATACGCCCAGGAACAGCATCAGCCTTTACCCCAACCGCTGGCAAAGCCCAAGCGTGAACCACATCAGCCGACCTCACAAGAATTCGCCTATCCACTCCATAAGGCAACACGCAACGGTTATCAACCTCAAGTAAACGATAACCCCCATCAACTATATCAGAAACCCCAACCATATATGAATCAAACCTAACTAACTCCCCACCATCATTATATTCATATCTCCAATATCATTGATGACCAATCGCTTTTATCCTAACAACAGGCCCTCCAACCTCATCCAACAAATATAACAGCCGAACAGACGGAACAGCCAAAATTAACAAAAGCAACCCTGGAACTATAGTCCAAGCTCCCTCCAACCTTTGCGCTTCCACAACAAAACGAGAAGAAAAACCCCTCTTCAACAAGCACACTATCATATACCCAACAAAAGAAGACACCAACACCAAAACAAACATAGCATGATCATGAAAAAAAGACAACTCAAAACCCAACCAACCAAACCTATCCTGAAACCTTAACTGACCTCAAAAGCTCATTCCGGACCTCAACATCCAATCCCACATTACCTCTCTCACTCCAACGAACCCTCACGTCACTCATGAACAACTCCTAAAAATAAAACAACCAGAAAAAAAACTAACACAAAATAACCACCCAATCACATCCAATCACCACCAATCCCCATAACAGCCGGAAACAACAGAACGATCTCAACATCAAAAACCACAAAAATAACAGCAAGCAAAAAAAACCGTAAAGAAAAAGGCACACGAGAAGACCCAACTGGGTCAAACCCACACTCAAATGGCCTAGACTTCTCCCGACCTCCAAAAACCGAAACCCCAAGCACCAACCCCAACAGCAAAAGAACCAAACCCAACACAACAGAAACAAAAACCCTTACTACTACTTTTTCCATCTTCTACCCATCTTTCATAAATGAATAAAACAGCCTTATACGCCCACAAACTAACCTTACTAACTAAACCACAACGAAAAGATACAACCATCAACAGAACCACAATCTGCCGTTTTAACTTAAACTACTTCGTTCTTTACTTATATCTCTTTCTTCACCTACATTACCTTATTTACAACATTCTAAAAAATATTTAATAACTTAAACCTTTAACACAAACGAAACGAAACCACGCAGCTCTGTACTTTAATAAAAGATTTGATTTGCAATTAAAAATTGAGTAATATTCACCACTCCAGAGCTACCTATAAACCCAAACCATCAAGAAGAACCTCGGAGAATCTCTGCTTTGAAAACAGAAAGAAAACGTTCGACTCGCTTACTCTTCTCCACCTACACGGGAAGTAGCTGAGCTAATACATGGCTTCTAACTATGTAAAGAGAGGCTTAATTCCTTTCACTCCCCTAAAGTAACCCAAATCTCACATAAAGTATACACCAAATCACCAACTTAAAGAGCTGGCCCAGGTAAACACACCTACTTTATTATTAAAAAAACACCAACTATTAAACACCTCCTGGATTTTTTCTCAAACCCCAACTCACCTAAAATCTTAATTTCTATCGCTACCCTACTACTACTACTCTTACTCTCACTACCCCCAATAGAAACCACAAATGACCTAGAACCAGTAAAACCAACAAAATCACTAACACTAGACTCAACTCAACCAAAGACCTGTAATACCCAAACTAAAAGTGACTCTCATCCAGATACCTACAGACCAAAAAAAAGTAAAGCATCCACAAGCCTACCCCTAGACTCTAAACCAAGCACACCTAAATCCCCATAACCTTCAAATGAAATCCCCGCACAAATTATTGTTTATATTTCTAATAATTACGAGCACGATCCTAGTCCTTTCATCATCTAATTGACTCACAATATGAATAGGCCTAGAAATCAACATACTTGGTTTCATTCCGCTCATGTACAACTCCTCAACAAATGAGTCAGAAACAGCGGTAAAATACCTAATCCCTCAATCAATCGGCTCCACTATTTTCATTATAGGGGCTCTAATTTCACACCATTCCAACAACCCACAAATCTTGATACCAATTGCCATATGCCTAAAACTAGGTGCAGCACCATTCCACTTCTGATTCCCAGCAGTAATATCTGGCTTATCATTAACACCAGCCCTCATACTTCTAACCTGACAAAAAATTGCACCAATCTTCGCCATCAGCTCAATATACCCATCCATGGCCACAAAAATCTTACCTATTGCAAGTATCAGAGCTCTATGGGGAGGAATTGGAGGTATCAACCAAACAGATATCCGCTTACTTCTAAGGTACTCCTCTATCGCACACACAGGATGAATATTAGCTAGAATCACCGCCCCAGGACCCGTATTAACCTTATACCTATTAACATATGTAATGATCAATATCTCAATTTTTATCTCTCTACTCCAAAACAGAACAAAAATACACAAACAACTATTCCCATCCTCACAAAAACCACATGAATCCTTTCTACTGGCAATTTCAATCTTATCACTCGGGGGCCTACCCCCATTTACCGGATTTTTTATAAAGCTACTAGTATTAATACTCACAGAAGCCAAAATTATCATTATGGCAAGCTTAATTCTAGGGACCATTTTTAGGCTCTACTACTACCTATCCTTGACATTTTCCCCGCTACTAAGACTCCACAAAATACCAATCTCCGAAATGAAATTGAACACAAGTACATCAATCCCACTTTTGCTTTCACAAATCATACCCCTTTCTCTTTTATTCTTTTTCTTCTAACCACTAATAAACAAAATCTTCCAACTTAACAACTCTATTGTCTTATGTGTAACCTTATTCCGCCCACAACCCAATAGGGTAAGCTAAATAAGCTACTGGGCTCATAACTCAAAAATAGATATAATTCTCCCTATTAAACCGCACTCAACAAGGGATTTAAGTTAATCTAAACTAACAGCCTTCAAAGCTTTAATTGACAACCAGTCAATCTCTATGGACAAGAAACTAAGAGTATTATGGTTTCGGCCCGTAAATATGGCTACTAATTGTACCCTTGTTCTTTTATATTTCATTGACGTACAAAGTTAATTACACTAATTAAACTACATATGGCAGCAAACACGCACTGTGATAAACCAAAACCTCACCTGCGCCTTAAACAGGCGTATCAAGGCCACGGCCAAGACACTACTCAGTAAATCTTAGGTCTTCATTGTCACCCACAACACCAATGTCCTATATTATAGTAGCTAGGAAACTAGGCCTTAGAAAAAAGTATAAAGAGTGACAAAAGGGGTGCCAGCAGTCGCGGTTACACCCCTACTCTAAGTTAACTAACTCCACCACAGAGAGAAGACTCCAACTCAACCAAGACTACCAAGCCAACTTACAATGTAAAAAGATAAATTTCTAAGCTAAAACCGACTAAGTCATCTAAATCTGCTCTTACAAACCACAAAACGAAACTCGGATTAGATACCCGACTATTGCGTGGCCCAACAAAAAGAACACTAAAAGCGAAAGCTTAAACCTCAAACAATGTGGCGGTACTTTACTCCATGTCAGGGGATCCTGTGTCTTAAATCGATAATCCACGAACAATCAAAGCTCCTCTAGCAATCAGCTTGTGTATGGCCGTTTACGCTTGCTCAGAGAAGACTCAATAGGAAGCAAAGGGAGAAAACCCCAACAATTCAGGTGACATACAGCCAATGAGAAGCTGACCATGGGATACAAATAAACAGCATTACCAAATTAGGCCCTAAACTTCCTATGAAGGAGGACTTGAAAGTAAAATAACACACATAAAGTGTATTTGAATAAGAACTAAAGTGCGCACAAATCGCCCGTCACTCCTGCAGCTAAAGCGGGATAAGTCGTAACATAGTAGGGGTAATGGAAATTGCCCCTATCCATCCAGATGGCCGAGTCTAGGCACCGAGCTTTTAACTCGACCACAGTAAATACTTCAGGATACGCCACGAGAAGCTAACAAGCATTGGTCTTGTAAATCAAAGATAAGAATCCCAAATTTCTCCGTGGCACAAGCAAAGTGGCCGAGGTAACAGGCAAAAGATTGTAGCTCTTTTTACGGGCACACCCCTTTGCACTACTTAACACTTAAACCTTCTCTAAACCAACTACACCTAAAGAAAATATTCATACACAAAAGTATTCCACAAAACTACTTCATACTATAAACCGCAAGGGCCAATCACCCAGTCAATAAAAGAAAAGATAACCCACCCTCCCTTTTGCATCATGGAGAAGCAACACTCATACTAATAACGCTTAAATTCCCGAAAAAATATGAGCTACTAACCTTTAAAATTAATGTGTCACAATTAATTATACTAGTCGTTAGTAGAAGTAACAAGCCTTTCACATTTTTTGATAGCTGGTTTTTCCTAAAAAGCATTAAAGTGCTAGTTTATGGGACTAACGACCTTAACAATCCATAAATCAAAAGCTGCCGAGGATAAGCTCGACAGTTACCTAAAATACATAGACTTCACAAGATCATTAGTAGGCCTAAAAACAGCCAACTCACTGCGTTTTAGTAACCAAACACCCACAAAACACATAGAACAAATAAATTTCAATAAAAAGGAAATCTAATGTAAAACAACCGACAACATTATCAAACAGGCATTCTATTAGTATAACTAACTACATTCAACACATTAACTTAAAACCTAAATGAACAAAACAACCAATAATAACATATAATATACGTAATGAACTCGACAACACCGTTTTTCGCCTGTTTACCAAAAACATCGTTTCCCGAAAACACCAATATGAGAAATAATGCCTGCCCAGTGAACCACAAAGATTTTAACGGCCGCGTTAGCGTGAGCGTGCTAAGGTAGCGTAATAAATAGCCTTTTAATTGAAGGCCAGTGAACGGCAACACGGAAAACTATTGTATCATGTATATAAATAAAACTTTATTTTCGGGTGAAAAAGCCCGGATAATCGAGGAAGACAAAAAGACCCCGCGGAGCTTTACTTAATCAAGCTAAACCAATCCACTAGATCAGTTATGCTAATAAGTTTGGTTGGGGCAACCCTGGAACCATTAAAGCTTCCAGTACAATTAAGAACACTATCAAAAACATCTCCGGACTAAAAAGAAGCTACCCCGGGGATAACAGCGTAATCCAACTCAAGAGTACGCATCGAAAGTTGGGTTTGCGACCTCGATGTTGGCTTAAGGTAATTCACATAAGCGCAGCCGCTATGAGAGAATAGTCTGTTCGACTACTATACCCTTACATGAGCTGAGTTAAGACCGGCGTAAGCTAGGTTGGTTTCTATCTCCTCCACATCACCATACTCTCAGTTGTACGAAAGGACCCCGAGATCTGCGAACTTCAGCAACCTTTATGAATTAAATCACCCATCAATCTAATTCCTTAGCTAATCATTAACGAGTTAGTATAATTAATACCACCGATTTAGAATCGGTAAAAAAGACCTAATACCCTTACCCGTTAAGCCGTGAATAAACCACAGAGCGTGAAGCTATTCAAGCAGTTAGTTGTTACCTAACCAAAAGTGGAACACATTCACCCGCCCTACACCAACACTATGCTTAAGCTAACTGGGTGTACAACGCACATTGGCTTTTCACGCCAAAAGAACATACCATGTATTTAGCTATTCACAACAAACACCTTTAAAGGCCGCATATTGCCCTTATTTTAAACAGATAAGCCCAGAAAATAGTTTAACGAAAATAGTAACTTTGGGAGTTACAGACTTAGCACCGCTAATTTTCCGAATCAAATCACCACTTCGCAAACATCACCCCCTTATCAAAATCTTGAACCACTCGCTCTACGATCTACCAGCACCCACAAATCTCTCAGCATGATGGAATTTCGGGTCCCTACTAGGCCTATGCCTAGTAGTCCAAATCGTGACAGGCTTATTCCTCGCTATACACTACGTGCCAAACATCGAACTAGCGTTCTACTCAGTAGCCCATATTTCACGAGATGTAAATTATGGCTGACTCCTACGAACCGCACACGCCAACGGGGCATCCCTGTTTTTCATTTGCATCTACAGCCATATTGGCCGAGGGATATACTATGGATCATTTCTAGCCAAAGAGACTTGAAACATCGGAGTAATCCTTTTATTCCTTACCATGGCAACAGCTTTTCTTGGTTATGTTCTCCCATGAGGGCAGATATCATTCTGAGGAGCAACGGTCATTACCAACCTTCTCTCGGCAATCCCGTACATGGGACAACTACTAGTCTACTGATTATGGGGTGGATTTGCAGTAGCAAACGCTACTTTAAACCGATTTTTCGTACTCCACTTCATCCTCCCATTCATCATCGCCGCAGCTTCTATTATTCATCTTCTTTTTCTCCACCAGACTGGATCCAACAACCCTCTTGGTTTATCGGCCAAGAGGAATCTTATCCCATTTCACACATATTACACACTAAAAGATTCAGTCGGATTCTCACTCTTAACAGTTCTTCTAATCACAATCTGCCTGTTTTCACCAAACATGCTTACAGATCCAGAAAACTTCATCCCAGCAAACCCCTTAAGAACCCCAATCCACATTCAACCCGAATGATACTTCTTATTCGCCTATGCCATTTTACGATCTATCCCTAATAAACTAGGCGGAGTAATCGCCCTGGTTATATCAATCCTCATCCTAGCCTTAATTCCCCTAATACACATTAACTTGATACGCTCCACTACCTTTTACCCATTAAGCCAATTTCTCTTCTGAACATTAGTAGGTATTTTCTTAATTCTAACTTGAATTGGCAGACGACCAGTAGAGGACCCATTTATCTCTATTGGACAAGTCTTTTCCGTCTTATACTTCACCTACTTTCTTTTTACACCAATTGCTGCAAAAATGTGAGATACTATAGTCTTTAATAAACCCAAAACAAGTTAGACGCCACACCATCCGGGTAAAATAGTTTAAATTAAGAACATAACACTGAAAATGTTAAAATGACCATAGGCCTTTACCCACCCGTTAATACCCATTACTAGTAATCATCACTCATATAACTCTAAAATATAAATAGAAGCAGAGACAACCCTTAAGCTTTACAGTCACAAAACCAGACAAAACACCACAATAATTAGTGAAACACGAACAAAGACCAAAACACCCCTACTCTGCATCGCAGAGTGACTCCCAACTATATAACTAACCCCATAAAAAGCACCCTGCCCGCCAAAAATCTCCATTCAACCAGAATCCAAATATAAATGTATATTCACACCTTTATTCAACCCCCCACCTGACAAAAATCTCCCAGAGATAGCACCCATAAATCACATCGAAGAAAAAAAATACTTTAACCCTATAATAACACTTCTCCTACCTTTTTCAGTCTCCATAACCTTCACTACTTTTATTACAACAAAATACCCCAATCCACCGAAAGTGACAATACCAACCATCAACTTCATAAAACCGCTAATCACCCTAAATCCACTAGCATCCACCCAAATAACTTGTAAATTCCACCCCCCTACAATGGCCCCAACAGATAAAACCCCTATAGAAACAAGCATATAACCCCTCTCGACCCTAAAAGTAATTAAAGATCTTCCAAAATACTGCCCAAAAACTCCAGTAAGCATAAGTCGCATCCTATAAACCAATCTCAATCCGGCCCCAACCAAAACAACAACCAATTCCAAAGTACCAACTATTCTCGTAAAAGAATCCTCCAAAATTAAATCCTTAGAATAAAACCCACTTAAAAAAGGTATTCCGCACAAAACAACTCTACTCATTACCAAACACCTTCTTCTGAAAGGTAATAACCCATTCAAACCACCCAAAATACGCCTATCTTGCGCATCCATCATTCTATGGATAATGGAACCCGCACACAAGAACAATAACGCCTTAAACAAAGCATGTGTAAATAAATGAAAAGTAGCAACTAACGGATAACCAATGCCAATAGTAAACATTATTAACCCAAGCTGCCTCAAAGTAGACAGAGCAATAATTTTCTTTAAATCTGTTTCAAAACAAGCTCTTAACCCAGCCATCAATAAGGTAAGTCCTCCAACCTTTCTCAAAAATCACAAAACCTCAGGAACTTCAATCAAAGACCTATAAAATCGAACAATCAAATAAACTCCAGCGGTTACCAAAGTGGAGGAATGTACCAAAGCTGACACTGGTGTAGGAGCAGCCATCGCGGCTGGCAATCAAGCAGAAAATGGAATTTGAGCTCTCTTAGTCATCCCACCTACCACTAACAAAAAACAAATAATAATCCCAAAATCCCCAAATATACCTGTCCTTAACCCTCAATCTCCTCAGTTCACCATTAAACAAATACACAAAATTAAAAACACATCACCAATTCGATTGGCCAAAACAGTTAATATCCCAGCAGCCAAAGACTTCTTATTCTGGTAATAAATAACCAAAGCAAAAGACACAATCCCCAAACCATCTCACCCTACAAGGATAGTAATTAACCTAGGAACATAAATTAATAAATTCATTGATGCAACAAAAGCCATAATTTTAAGTATAAATCGACGCAAAAACACCTCACCTTCCATGTAAGATACCCTAAACAAAGATACACTCCCAGAAATCAAACAAACCAAACAAGAAAAAATTACCCTTACATAATCCACAATAACTGGAAAGGTTCATTCCATTCCACAAAACCTAAAAAACTGCCACTCGACTACGTAACCCCTATTCAATCTTAGCCCAGAATTTATAATGCCAAAAAATCACAAAAATAACCTAAAGCAATAAAGGAAAACACCACAAAGAAGAGGAGCCCCCACACGTCTTAAACATCTCATTACTATAATGCCAAAGCTAATTGACCCGAGTAATCTCAACGGATTACCACTCATTATAATTTCTATACTTTTATTTTATATGTTTGTTTAACAATTATCGCCTTTTTCCTTAGTGCCAATTATGATTTTTTAAATTACAAGATATTCTGCTTTTTTATGAAAACAACTTATTTACTCCTAACAATGAAGGTTGGTGATATGTACACGAATGAATTTGGATCATTAAATGGAGTCAACAAAACTCTACCTTCATAATTGAAGATAGCTCCACCCCCATAACCGAAGATTCGCTTTGTCTTGTAGTATAACCCCATTATTACTGTAAACTGCAACTTTACCAAAGCCCATAGTGCCAAGACATACACCAGTATCACGCCGGGATTGAGCGGACTACTTTGATGACGTAGAGAACGGGTCACCTGACCCTGATACTTAAGCAAAAAGTAGTATAAGTAATTACATTTCGCTTACACCGAAACAAAGGCTCATCGCCCTTTTTGAAGTAAAGTGGCAGACAATTGCCTTAGGTTTAAGCCCTAATCATGGGGTACACCCCCTTTACTACATCCTTTCACATACAATCTCTTCACTACTTACTTATCTTCTAATTCTTTTAGCTGTAGCATTTTTTACCCTCCTAGAACGAAAAATACTCAGATATTTCCAAATTCGTAAAGGCCCAAACAAAGTAGGCGTTATGGGACTACCACAACCACTAGCCGACGCACTTAAACTCTTCGTAAAGGAATGAGTAATGCCAGTGTCATCAAACCTTTTCCCATTCATCTTAACTCCAACACTGATACTAATCCTAGCCCTAAGATTATGGCAACTTTTCCCATCTTTTAAACTAAGATTCCAAATAGTATTAGGAATGCTCTTATTTCTGTGTATTTCTTCACTAACAGTGTACACTACTTTAATAGCTGGATGAGCCTCTAACTCGAAATATGCTCTTTTAGGAGCCATCCGAGCAATGGCCCAAACAATTTCATACGAAGTAACTATAACTTTAATTATTATATTTTATCTTTTACTAAACGGACAGATAGACATAGTAAGAATCCGTCTAACTAACTTTACCCTACCAACTATCCTTCTCTTAATTCCACTTGCCATCATGTGAATAACCGTAATCTTGGCAGAAACTAATCGCGCCCCATTTGACTTCGCAGAAGGAGAATCTGAACTAGTATCCGGATTCAACATCGAATACGGTGGAGCGGGATTTGCTTTTCTATTTATAGCTGAATATAGAAACATCTTAATAATAAGCCTATTTACAGCATCTATATTGACAGGACATTTAGTTATATCAGCCCCCATCGCAATAGCATTTTTATGGGCCCGTGCCACCCTTCCACGATACCGTTATGATCTCCTAATGAATATAGCTTGAAAATCCTTCCTGTCAGTAAGGCTAATAGCATTATCTGCCCTAACCCCTCTACTCTTACTTATACTCTAATTAGCATTCCCCCAAAACACATGCTGAAAGTATTAAGTACAGTTGCCTTCCAAGCAAAAAGGCCTAAACCAGGTCAGCATAACTGCGTACAAACCTTCACAGTAATCACTTTATTCTTAATATCTACTCTATGGACATATTGCATCCTAAACATGATTTTTCCAATGCACCCACTCTCCCTAGGCTTAATAATCCTTCTATTAGCATTCATCACCTGTACCCTCGTCGCCTCTATAAGCCCATGATACGCCTATATACTATTCTTTATTTTTATCGGCGGAATATTAGTAATATTTGCTTACATCGCCTCACTGTCCCCAAACACAACATTTTCAATTAATAACCAACTGACCCCAACAACTTTCACCATTCTTATTTTTTTCCTCCTCAAAGACTGGGTAGGAATCTCATCCTTGACAGAAAGATCTGAGCTTAAATCGAGAATTTTATCTGCAACCAAATCTTTAAGATTTATATATTCCAATCAAGGAGGCACAACACTTACATTACTAGCTTGTATACTTCTCTTCACAATGGTAGCCGCAGTAAAACTATGTAAACCAACCGCAGGAGCGCTCCGACCATACAGAATACCTCATTAGCATTTAATTCATACTCTGTTAAAAAACCTTAATTTATACAAAATACTAGATGAGGCTTAATAAAAAACCACCAGAAACACCTAATGGTAAAAAGAGACCAAAACAAAGCCTATAATTAATATACTCCTCTATTATTACCCCACCACGAGCTCACAATGGGTTCTGTCCATGCTGTGTAGCCGAGTACACATACCAAGAATACACAGCAGCCAAAAAAATCATAGAACCAGTAAAAGCAGCAAAACCCACTGAATACCTTAAAATAGAAACACCAAGCATCAATTCACTCCACAAGTTCAAAGAAGGCGGAGCAGCTATATTAATAGCACACATCAAAAATCAGCACATAGCCATGCCGGGAATCATGGCTAACCCGCCCTTCACAAGATAAAGACTCCGAGTATGATAACACTTATAAGTTTCCCTAGCCAAAAAAAACATCCCAGAAGAACACAACCCATGAGCCAACATTATAAACAGAGCTCCGACCCAACCTCATTCAGTATTAGAATAAACCCCGCCTAAAACCAGACTTATATGCCCCACAGAAGAGTAAGCCACTAAAGCCTTAACATCAATCTGCGCAAAACAAACCATCCTAGCAATAGCCCCACCCATAAGAGCCAGACAAAAAACCACCCTGACAACAAAACACCCGCACAAACTTAAAATACTAAAAAACCGAATCAAGCCATATCCCCCAAGCTTTAATAAAATACCAGCCAAAATTATTGAACCAGCCACTGGAGCCTCCACATGGGCTTTAGGTAACCACAAATGAAACCCATAAACTGGCAATTTAACCAAAAAAGCTAACGAAGCACATACAACAACTAACCATCCGCCCACAAACTCATCACCATTAAGCACTCAACCATAAAAAACAGACCCTACTTCCATCAAAACAAGCACCACCAAAACTAACAATGGCAAAGAAGCCCCAACAGTGTAAAGCATTATATACTTACCCGCCTGCAATCGCTCAGGCTGATAGCCTCATCCTATAATCAAAAACAAAGTTGGGATTAACCTAAACTCAAACAAAAGATAAAAACTTAACAAAGACCTGACACTAAAACAACAAAACAAAACAACCATTAGAATCAAAACCCTCAAAATAAACACCCTCCCTCTACTATTTACTTTCCCAATATCGCGCACTCTAGCTAAAACCCTAAAGCAACAAACCAAAACTGTCAAAGATACCAAACCAAACGAAAAATTGTCTAGCACAAAAACTTCCCCATAACAATTAGCTAGATTCAACGACCTAAACCAAAAAAACAAACTAATTACCATTATAACAATACACCCCCAAATAAACACTCACCAAAAGACTAACAGCCTCAACCCAAACAACATTGCCACAAAACCTGCCGTTACCAATAGACTAAAAATGCCCAGAAACCAATCCACTCACGTAATCACTTCCAACCCTTCGAACCAACGACACTAAAACCCTCAACCCCAAAGCCGCCTCACAAACCCCAAAAGCCAAAAAGATTAAACACAACCTTCCAAGCTCAGCCAAAACCCAAAATATACTAAGAATAGTAGTATAAACACCCAACGTAAAAACTTCTATGCTCAACAAAACCCCAAAAAGACTCTTCCGTTGAGACACTAAACAAATCCCTCCAAGCATAACTCCAATAACCCCAGCACCCAACAAAGACACAACCCTCACTATTAACTTTTACTTAGCTTTTCTAAATCCCCCATACCAAAACCCCATTTCAACCCACCACAAATACCACCAAAACCAGGACCCACCACCCCCTCACAAACTCCATATCCACCAGAATTACCTCATCAAGCAACAACCGCAAGTCAAACAAAAAACACTGAAAAAATACCAAAAACGAAAACCCAAGACATAGGACTCAATTGAGGCATAAAAGAGCACCATCACGGCAACTTAAACTCGACAAGCTTACGTTATAAATTAACCAGCCCTTTTCCATAACCTTTCCGTAAGTGTTAGTGAGCGCTATTCATTGGGTGATCAGAAGAGTACAAACCTACTAACAAAACAAACACATAAGCCTGCAAAAATCTAACAGCAAACTCAAATAACACATACCCGCATATAATTCAACCTCCCAAGAACCTTCTCACTAAACCCCCACTACAAAAAAAACCCGACACATACTCCCCAATAACATGTAACATAAGATGTCCCATAGTAATATTAGCAGCAAGACGCACACCCAACGTAATAGGACGAATTAAAACACTGATTCTCTCAATCAACACCAAAAGCGGAACCAAAACAACTGGTCTCCCGCTCGGAACCAACTGCCCAGCCCTACTAGCCCAGGAGTTCCTTCAACCCCTAAAAACCAGACAAGACCAAACAACCAAGGCTAACACAAACGTCAACGACAAATGACTAGTCGGCCTGAAAACCCCAGGAATCATCCCAGAAATATTCAAAGAAAAAAGCATCCAAAACAAACAAACCTGCCCAAGCACAAAACCGCCAAGAAACTTACCAAAACACCTCTTCACCAACCCAGTGATCAACTCCACTAAAAATGAAAAGGTGACATTCACACCCGAAACACTCACCCAAAACCGAGCAAAACAAACTAATACACCTACAAAACCAGTAAATCACACAAAACCCAACACACTAAAACTAGTAGACACACCCGCATCTAACGAAGAAAAAATATCTATTAACATTTATAACCAATCTATTACAGATCCTCAAACTTCACTCAATTCTACACTCTCCCCCTCTGTTTTAAGAACCTCACCAATAAATACATAAATACAAGAAAATCCAAACCACATCAACAAAATGCCAATACCAAGCAGCAGCCTCAAAACCAAAATGATGAGAAATTGAAAAATGATGAAAATAACACCGCAATGTGCACACAAGTAAAAAAATACTCCCAATCAAAACATGCAAACCATGAAACCCAGTCATCACGAAAAAAGTAGAGCCATAAACTCTATCAGCAACCCTAAAAGACGCCTCTTGATACTCCCCCCACTGAAGGAAAGTAAAATACCCACCTAAAAACACAGTCAACCCTAAACCATAAAGTGCCTCCTCACGTCTCCCACTCATTAACCTATGATGGGCCCAAGTAACCCTCACACCAGAACCCAATAACACCGCCGTATTAAGTAACGGAACCTTAAAAGCATTCAACGGCAACACTCCAACAGGAGGTCAAACACAGCCTAATTCTACTGTAGGAACTAACCTCCTATGAAAAAACCCTCAAAAAAAAGCAAAGAAAAAACATACTTCTGAGAAAATAAACAACACTATACCTCAACGAAGATTTATACCAACTCAACTAGTATGGTAACCTTGATACGTCCCCTCACGCACCACATCACGCCACCACTGAACCATAGTAAGTAAAATCACCACAATCCCCAAACCTATTAAAAACCCACCCTTACCATGAAATCATCTTACCATACCAGTAGTAAGAAACAAAGCTCCCATTGCCGCCGTAAAAGGCCACGGACTAAACTCCACCAAATGAAAAGGATTACGTAGCATCTCGCTAACCTTACTCTATCTAACTTACACCCCAAACACGTCAAAC